AATATATATATTATTATGCAGTAAATAGTGGGCTAATTCATGAATTGAATCAAATGGGCCCTTTTAACTAAGCGGTAGAGTCACGCTCTTTAAACGCCCTAAGAAATAGGCGTAAGTCATCGATTCAAATCCGATAAAAAAGGGCTTATATATTTTCCACGAAACTCCTTTCTTACTTAGTCTTCATTTTTTCAGCAGAGAATATAGATATGAAAAAAAAGGTAACCGCCGTTTTTTTTATTAGTTTTAAAGTTGAATGTTCATTCTGATGATAAGTAGTCGATTAGGAGAACTGCTATGTCACTACAGGGTATACTCTTCCTCATCTTTCATTATTCATATTTTATGTCCTAGAACATAGATATTCTAGATACCCATTATGAATCGCCCGCCAAAGTCTTCCTACTTCTCCAATGTTCCAATCAGATCCGAAGAGAAAGAAAGAAAAAGTCAGTGGACCTGAATTGAATCATGACTATATAAGCTATTCTGATATTAAGATTCGATATAGATGAAATCGTGGAAGCGGACCTTTGATTTCCTTGGACCACGTAAGAATTCGTCGTCCGATTTTTTCTTCTTGTTCCTGAATGCTTCATAGGAATCCATCGCTATTCCTTTATTCCACCGAGAAAGGTTCATTCCGAGTCACAAGAGCTTTTTTTTTTTATTTCGTTATGGTAATGCAATGCAAGAGGTCTCAGAAATAAGGTTGTTTCTGATGATGAAAAGAGCTTTTTTTTATGTTATGGGAAATTGATGAAAACCCGATATTTAAAGGTCGGTAATGTTAGAAGACGACTGTCGGTATCTGATGGTAAGTAAGATACCTACGGTCGGTATATCTTTGAAAGCTCAGACAGAGAGAATAAACGGACTCCTCGAGGGCTACTTAAGGCACTTTAGTGCAAACCAACCAGAAGGACTGGAGCTGTTGGATGTTGCTCAGTGCTGCTATAAATTAACAACCAAAAAGCTCTGCGTCGAACTTCAGCCCCTTCGAGTTGGCCACGGGGCAACAGCCTCTGACGCCCCACACCATTGCGGCAGGAGGGGGCTTGCCCATCAGCCTACTTTGCCAAGACGTGGCAGGAGCGCAACGACCTAGCCCAAACCACCTACTTAAACAACCTAAAGGCTTGGCCCGGTCTGAAGGAAGAAGAAAGTAGACCTTGTAGAGAAGCGGATAGGAGAGGTAGCCTATAGACTCAAGCGATCAGCTCGGTGAAAACTCACCCCGTATTCCATGTGAGTCAGTTGACTTCGATTAGACCAGACCGACCCAGAGAGGAACGTGCCCACGAGGGCACCACCAGATGTTGTAGATGAACTTACTAAAGAAAAGAAGAAAGAAAAATAGTATATCATAGCTGACCGCACCAGGGGCTAGCCCATACACCCACTGCACGAGTAGAATACTACTTAGTCAAGTAGAAGGGCCAACCTGAGAGCGCTGGGAACGGGCTGAAACTTACGATTCGAAGACCAAGTCAGAGACTACTGGACGTCTCGCAGAGCGACTCTCAACGAGGACGTTGAGACTTTTTTCGAAAAAAAAAGATTTTTTTTGGCTTAATCCGCCTTTACTAAAGATCAAGGAGTACACTTGTATTCCGGCGGAAAGGTTTTTTTTTCAAATCCAAGTTTGACTCTGATTAGATCCTTAGCGCAAGCGCTAAGTAAGCCCTAAAGGCCTTATGTAATGTAAAAAAACCGAGGAAAATAACGTCAAGTAGAAACGAACAAGGTCTTACGGCACGATCGCTATATCTTTTCTTTTTCTTTATCTCTCCTCTATTCTATAGAAAGAGGGGATGATACGTGGCGTGGTATACCTGATCGTTTGGTCAACGAGACGTACATAAGTCGACATAGCTCCATGTATATGTTCTTTGGAGCTAGAACCAAAAAATCGAATGAAATTAAATAATGGTGAGCCTAGGGCGACGAACATGGCTCAAGGGTGTCTATACAAAGCCCTTCTCTTCTTCACTCAAAGAGGCAATGCACTCTTTGAATGGTACTTGATTCATAAAATAAAGAATGAAGATTTTGGTTAGAAGTTATACTGACTTTATAAAAGGAAATGCCACGCTCCGCGTGTCACGAGATATGGGGCGTTATAATCGAAGGGTCATACTTCTCGGCCCTATTACGGTAAGGCCAATGCACTAGCCAGCCGGTGTGGTGGCGAACACGCTGTGCTGTAAGCTGTTCACCTTGTATACGGAGGAGATATAGAAAGTGTGCCGTGCGTGATTCATAAGATTCTATAGTAGCACCAGTATATTATTTTAGTTTTCACTTAGCCCGCCTCTCCCATGACTTTCCGGACCAACCAACCCGGATCTGCCCTCGAAAGTCTCTCCGCATTTTGGGAGCAGAGCATGCAAAATCGAGCAATGAATCTTAGAAAAATTGCATTTTGAACGGCACGACTCTTTCGATTTTTTCGCTGGCATTTGAGTTGTCTCCCCTCCTTTTTCAATCGACACACTCG